TTTTACTTCCGTATTATATTGCTCAATGCGTTCACGGATAATTTTACTAATTTCATCTGCACGAATGGTTACCATGAAAATTTCTTAATTTTATTTTTTTAGAAGAAAAAAATAATGCCTATACTCTATTTTATAATAGAAAGACTAATCAGTTATTTTTTCTTTCATCGTCCCAAACATGCCAATATTAGCACTGACAGTACGTAAATGTAACTCGTTGTTCAAGCAACTCTTTAGAGTTCCTAGAGCTCCCTGTAAGGCTTGTTGTAAAACCCGTTGTCGGACTTGATTAATCACTCTTTGTTGTTCAAAATGAATGGCTTCGTTTTTGTAATTTTCTAATTGTTCCAAAGTCGTATAAATTGAATTAATTAAATTCAATTTTTCTCGTTCGATCTCAGAATAGCCATTCACCCGAAAACGATCTGCTTCCGTTTCGACTTTCCTTAAGCGGGCTTGGGCTTTTTCCAGCTGTTCAATGGCCCCTTCCCGTAATTCTTCTGAGTTTCGAATAGTTCTCAAGATTTTCTGTTTTCGATTATCTAATAAATCACTTAATGAAAGTAGACTCTCTTTCCATTCATTTCAAAATGTCTAGGATCTCTTCCCGAACCAAACATGAATCTTTCGATTCATTTGGCTCTCACACTCAATTACTTATGGGAAATTTACCAATTTTTTATGTAATGAGCCTATCCTCTCTTCGCTATTTTTATTTTTAAAATATTGAAAACAATTACCAATATAAGACCAGAATATTCGGAGGACTCTTCTGACCAAACAAATATATGTCAGCAAAGTTGTTTTTTTTCTTCAAATCCAAAGAATTCTTATTCATTTATACATAGGTCATCGATTACGCATTGTACAAAAGGGAGGGTTAAATTAACCCGTTTTTCAATTTCTTGCCGTAAGTAAATAGGATTCAAGCCATTTTATCGACATGAGTGTTCTATATCGAAAAAAAAATCTAATAATTTTATCGAAACCATTTCATTTCTGTATTAACATAGTGGTAGAAAGAGTACTACACTGCGTCTAGACTTCAAACTATTCACTTTAACCATGGTAATAGTCCAAAATTATTGGTTAATAGAGAATCAAAGTGGATTACCAATAAATCGCGAAATGCTATAGTTCTTAAATATTTTTTCTTAAATTATTGAAAAAATTTCATTAATTCAGAAGTAATTTTCAGAAGTAATTCGCGGGATTATGCACATTTTCTTAGTTATAACTAAAAAGTGCAGTTTGGTTGGATCCAATCTATTCTTTGAAATAAACAACTCGCACACACTCCCTTTCCAAAAAAAACCAATACACCTAACACTACACTAAGATTTATTGGATTTGTTGCTAAAATATCGGTATTAAACCCGAAACTTCCGGCGGATGGCCAGTAGCCCAAACAAAGGAAAGAATCGGTTATATTTTTCATATGATCTCATCTCCTCTTATGAATAGACTAATTATCTTTCTAAGATTCCTATATTAGTTAGATATATATATAGATAGATCTATCTATATATATATATCCATATATTATTTGGATTGGTCAATCAATTGGAAGATTCCCTAAAAGAATGATACTTATTCGAATTAGATACCAGTTCTTATATCCATTGCAAAATCTCTCAAGTTTTAACACTTGAGAAAAATTATCTTAAAAAAAAGGGGGGGTCATTGGACTAAAAAAGAGAAGAAAGAGGGCGAATCAGTATGTGAATTCTTCACCTTTCAATTAGTCCTTCCCCTGTGTTCTTGTCCGAACGGATAAATAATTATAGGAGTGAAATATTAATATAAATAGAATTCGAAAAAGCAAGACCGGTAAAGCAAGTCCACGGAAAAAAGGATATGTATTTCTATTTTTTTAGGATTAAACAAAAGGATTAGCAAATAAAAGTGCTAATGCTACAACCAGTCCATAAATTGTTAAAGCTTCCATAAAAGCCAAACTAAGCAATAAAGTACCTCGTATTTTTCCCTCTGCCTCCGGTTGTCGTGCAATCCCTTCTACAGCTTGCCCTGCAGCAGTGCCTTGACCAACCCCAGGTCCAATAGAAGCAAGCCCTACGGCCAACCCAGCAGCAATAACAGAAGCAGCAGAAATAATTGGATTCATGATAATTTCCTCGTAACCTAAATATAAAATAAAGAAATAGTTAATGATATAATCAACCAATAAATTATGACTTAATTTTTCAATTATCAAGATTTATTCGGTTTAAAGTAATTAATAAGAATTCCGAATTGAAAATAATAATAGTTATTGAACTCTACGAATTACTTCGAGATTTATTTTTTCGTCTCTACCTACATACATAGTTTTTTTTTGTGAATATGTAGAACCTTTGTTCTTATCCTACCTTCAATTTGGAATCATTCTTTGAATTCTTCGTTTTTTTATTCCATTTTTTTAGTCATTGAATATTCAATTCACAATTCGAGATGAAACGGAAAGGCTTTGTTTTTTAATCCCTATCGAAATTTACAGTAGTAGCGGGGCAATTTTAGATATAAAATATTAGTTATTTTATATAATATATATGGATATGGTTAGTTCATATATAACTAGTTCATATAGAATATCCTATCACATATACGTGGGTTTCTTCTATCCTGTAAACCAATTATTTTGTGTTTTAGATTCAATCGAATTCGAAAATCATTCTTTGAAACCTCAAAAGAAAGAGTTGTCTTATAGTGATCCGATTATATACACCCAGTTTGACCCCCCGCACTTATACTTTATTTGTTATCTTGTTTTTTTAAGCTCTCCTCCCCCTTTTATTATTACCCCATATGGATACAATCAATCGAAATAAATTCGTTAGATTTAATTATTGTTTCATAGAAATATTGGAATTTGGGTGATCTAAATGTTATTTTTTGAATTCTCTTTTGGTCAATCGTTGAATTGAATGTAACTGAAACGGGAATCTCCTTTAGTTCTATATAGTATCTTTTTATCACACGCCGTAAACGTAAATATCATACAGAATTCTAATTATGGCTCTTAATTTTTTTATTTATTATTTTTTTTTTGAATATCCAATATATACTAATATATGCTAATATATGCTAATCGAATATCTATCTATATCTATCTACCTATATCTATATAGATATAGGTAGATAGATATAGATGTTTACTAAGTAGATTATATTGAGCCGCAATATATGTGCGGCAAGCTAAACGAAAAGGACTATTTTGTAGAAAACTGGTCAATGATGGCCTTCCATGGATTCACCTATATAAGCCGCAGCTAAAGTAGCAAAAATGAGAGCTTGAATACCGCTTGTGAATAATCCAAGGAACATGACAGGTATAGGAACTACTAAAGGTACTAAAGAAACAAGAACAACAACTACTAATTCATCAGCTAATATATTTCCGAAAAGTCGAAAACTAAGAGATAAGGGTTTTGTGAAATCTTCTAAGATGTTAATCGGTAAAAGGATTGGGGTTGGTTGGATGTATTTATTAAAATAAGCTAATCCTTTTTTTGAAAGACCCGCATAGAAATATGCAATTGATGTAAGTAAAGCTAAAGCAACGGTAGTATTTATATCATTTGTGGGTGCAGCTAACTCCCCGTGAGGTAATTGTATGATTTTCCAAGGTAAAAGAGCCCCCGACCAATTAGAAACAAAAATAAATAGAAACAAAGTTCCAATAAAAGGAACCCACGGACCATATTCTTCTCCAATTTGAGTTTTGCTCACGTCTCGAATGAATTCAAGAACATATTCAAAGAAATTCTGACCGAAAGCGGGAATGGTTTGCAGATTTCGAATAATTAGAATGGCTGAAACCAATAAGAGAGCAATTACAACCCAAGAAGTAATAAGTACTTGGGCATGTACTTGGAAACTCCCTATTTGCCAATAGAAATGTTGACCTACTTCCACAGCAGATATATCATATAATCTTTTTAATGTGTTGATAGAGCATAATAAAACATTCATATTGTCCTGTCCTCTCAAAAAATAAGAACTTGAAGGGGAATTATTTTTATTCAAACATCTCCTTTCCTTTTTTATTTGTCTACTTTCATTTTTTATTTTAAATACCGCGACTAATCACATAAAATTTGTGTTTGTTCTTTTTATATTTATATTATTTATATTTTTATTTTTTGTACAATTTATTACTAGTATAGTAATCGATTCCCTAAATCTATGAACCCCTCCAACTAAATCCAATAATTTTTTTATTTTATTATTAATCAAGAATTTCGTATATAGCTAGAACGGCCCTCACAAATTGCAAATACTAATTTGTTAAGAATTAATCGAATTGAGGCTATAGCATCATCATTAGCTGGAATTGAAATATCGGCGAGGTCCGGGTCACAATTTGTATCGATTAAACAAATTGTTGGAATTTCCAAAGTTATACATTCTCGAAGAGCCGTATATTCTTCTTGTTGATCGACGATTATTACAATATCAGGTAACCCCGTCATATATTTAATGCCGCCAAGATATGTTTCCAAATGAGCTAAATGTCTCTTCAATATAGCGGCATCTCTTTTTGGAAAACTATTGAGTCTCCCCGTCTTTTGTTGCATTCTCAAGTCCCTGAACTTTTGAAGTCGTGTTTCTGTAGTATACCAATTCGTTAACATACCGCCGAGCCACTTTTTATTAACATAATGACACCGAGCTCTTATTGCAGCCCGTGCTACTGAATCCGCTGCTTTTTTTTTTGTACCAACAATTAAGAATTGTTTTCCCTCACTTGCTGCATCAAAAACTAAATCACAAGCTTCTGATAAAAACCGAGCAGTTCTAATAAGATTTGTAATATGAATACCCTTACGCTTTGCAGATATATAAGGTGACATTTTAGGATTCCATTTTCTAGTACCGTGGCCAAAATGAACTCCTGCTTCCATCATCTCTTCCAAGATTATGTTCCAATATCTTTTTGTCATTTATATTTATCCCCACACTTTTCTTTCATTTCAAAATCGAAATTCTATAAATTTTTTGAAATGAAAGAAAGAGACCCGGTATACTGAAATAGAAATAAGTGTTCCAAAGGAACCTTCTCTTCTACCGAAGATTGGCCTTTGATAAATGATCGGGCCATTTTTTCTATTTAATATTTAATATGATTATTCTCTTTATTATCTTTCTTTTATTATACAAAATAAAATGACCGAAGATGAATCCGCTCTTAAGAATCATTATTTTAGGAATTATTAAATACTAGATTGCTGCGATGTATCGCATAAATTCTTTGAAACAAAAAAAAAGAATTCTCTGTGGTGAAACAAAATATCTCTCATTTCGCCCTCAAATAAATTCTATTTTTTTGTTTCCGAGGTCATCTTGTTATATTGCCTTTGCTTTGAACGGTTCATTATTCTTTTGAATCCGGTACCAACAGGTATCATTCCCCCTAAAACAACGTTCTCTTTCAGACCTTTCAACCAATCTATGCGCCCCCGGAGAGCGGCTTTTGATAAAACTCTAGCAGTTTCTTGAAAACTTGCTTCAGATATGAAACTTTGAGTATTCAGAGATGTTTTTGTTATCCCCAATAATAGAACTCGATAGCAAATCGCCTCTTCTAAGGAACGCCCTGCTCGTTCGGCTCGCAACAATCCAATTAGTTCACCGGGCAAAAAAACATTAGACATTCCATCTTCGGAAACCAAGACTTTTGATGTTATTTGACGCACAATAATTTCTATATGTCTATTATGAATGTGAACTCCCTGGGATCGATAAACTTTTTGAATTTTATTAACCAAAGAAATACGACTTTGCGCTATCGTTAGCTCAGCACCAATCAAGAATCCCCAAGGAATGCCAAGAATTTTTGTTATACGCCCATTCCAAGTATCAACTCTCTTTTCTAGGTTCATCGATATTGAATCAATCGAACGAACTTCTAATACCTGTTCTACTTTTGGAAGACCTTGTGTTATATCACCCGATCTCGATTTTTCATAGATAAATGTAACTAATATATCTCCTTCAGAAAGTATTTCCCCATAATGGCCATGAACCGTTGCTCCAGGAGTCGCCAAATAAGGGTTAGCCGATCTTATTCCTACAGAATCCATTTGAACTGTTAGAATTTGACCCGATTTTAGGTGTGGTGCATTTTTCGTTTGAACTATACATACATTTTCGCAAATAAATTGACCAAGACTCATTATTGTAAACGTTTTTTCACAATAATTATGGTGGAGAAAATGCCAATTCAAATAGAATGGATTTAAAATGATGTTACTACACAGATCAGGTTTATAAATTCTCTCGTTTTCGTCCAGGAAATAATATTGGAATACTTGAAAAGTTTCTTTTAATTTGTCAAGTTGCCCATTTTTAATTATCGAGATCTGATTATGAGTTATTAAACGGTAAAAATCAAAATGGGCAACTTGAGGGGCTATTCCTAAAGGACCTAACGAATTTTTAATTGGAATCATAGCATCTCTTTGAATTTGATTAATTCCCTCTTTTATCCCATTGTAATATTTTCCATGGTTGAATGATCGTATTTGAAAACAATTCGATGATGACAAAATTATCAAAGATCGGCATTTTTCATTTCTATTCAACAACATACGAATAGTTCCATGATTTTTACTAAGTGATTGTTGAATTTTTTCCCTCGAATCAATAGAAAAAAATGGATTGATGGTGGTGCGGTCCGACTCATTATCCAAGATAAATCTTGAACCGGGCGGATTATTCCTTTTTCTTATATATGAAATATGGGATTTCACTAAGTCAATTCTTAAGAAATATCTAACCAAACCTTTTATACTTATTTCAACAAAAGAAGCATGCGCATTTTCTATAGAAGAAAATTTTTTGTCTTGATCCCAATTTAAGACTAAACAAGTCCTAACTAATTGAATACTTGTATCAGAAATTCCCCGAATGGATTTTCCATTTCCAGAAAGAATATAATTAATAACTTTAAGTTCCAGATTATCTCTTTCTTGGAACATATCTTGGGGAAAAAGTTTTACTAAATTGATCCTATCCGCTATTTCATATAAAATTACCGGTCGAACCAAAACAAAATACTTTTTTTTCGTAATTGTGATCCATTGGACATAGATCCAATTTTTCATTTTTTTTTCTTTTGAATTTTTTTTTACCGTTCTTGGTGGTATCAACACGGCACTGTGTCGGGATATCTTATCCATTTCTCCGGGAAAATAGATATCCCCGGAAAATATTTTTAATTCAATCTTTTTTTTTTTCTTCTCCAATCGGACCAATCCCCTTACTCGACTTCTTATATTTAAAGTGATTAGTGTATCTACTTCAACGATACTATTGTTCCGTACCATTATGGAAGAAGATTCTGGTAAAATATGCACTTCCTCGGGAATGAAAAAAAATTGATCTACTTTAATTTGGTATTTTGTCTTAAATTCTTTAACTCCTTGATACTCAATTAAAAAATCCTCTTTTTTAAAAATGGAATTTATACCTATAGTCCTATATTTAGTAATTCCCGAGCTCTGTGTTCGGTATTGAGGATCATCGAAATAAGCAAGAATGCTATTTCTACGAAAAATACCATTGATTGGTATTTCAATCGAGATACTGGAAGCTAACATTAGCTCTTTGTCTCGTTCTTGAATCGATTGGAATTGAAATGGAATAATTAATCTATTTCTCCGCCTCTTTGCTAATAAATCCGTAGTATCATGGAAAATAGTAGGATGTGTAAAATGACAATGATCTATAGATATGATTTGATTAAATATTGAATAATCTGAAATCCTTCTTTCTTTTTTATCAGAAGGATTGAAACGAAACAATTTATGTCTTACTTTTTTTTTACTTGCTAAAAGGTTACAAAAATCTCTTTCTCCAGTAGAAAGATAATGAATGTTCATTTGATCTTGATCTTTTCGGATTGAAAAAGAGACTGAACCGGACCTGTATGATTTTCCTGATAAAATCCATAAATGACTTGTTTTTGGTAAGATATGGACATTACTATATCTAAATTCTGATGCATGGTACACATCGGTACTCCAATGCATTTCTCCTTCTAAGTCAGAATAGACATGTTTTCGAACTTTTTCTTTTAAATTAAAAGTGTATGTTCCTGCGCGAATCTCGGCAATTACTTGTTCTGATTTTACATATTGATTGTTTTGAACTAATAGAAAACTTTTTGGTGGAATAGTCACATTATGTATAATATCACCACTTTCAATAGTAACATACAAATCTATATAACATAGAAAAGCAGGATGCCCATGACGTGTACGTGTAGGATGAACCAAATCTTCATTGAATTGAATTTTTCCATTATAAGGTGCTCGCACCTGTTCTGCAGTACCTCCAGTGAAGACTCCGCCAGTATGAAAAGTTCTTAATGTTAGTTGAGTGCCCGGTTCTCCAATGGATTGGCCCGCAATAATACCTACAGCTTCTCCTAATTCCACCAAGTGACCATGAGTAGGACTTTGGCCATAACACAATCGACAGATCCAAGATGTATTCCTACAGGTAAAGGGAGTTCGGATAGATATTGGTTGGGTTTGAAGGGTTTTAAATCGATTGATAAGTCCAATTCCAATATCTTGATTTCTAACGGCAATGCATCGTGAACCTCTGTATATATCGTCTGCTAATACACGACCAATTAATGTTTGTATCCATATTCTTTCCGGCATCATTCCATTCTGGGTATTCACCGAAATTCCTTGAATGGTACCACAATCCGTTCGACGTACAACAATGTGTTGAACCACTTCAACAAGTCTGCGTGTAAGATATCCAGCATCTGATGTTCGTACAGCAGTATCTACAACCCCTTTACGAGCTCCGTAGCAAGAAATTATATATTCTGTTAAAGAAAGCCCTTCGCGCAAATTGCTTTGAATAGGTAAATCAATCATTTGTCCTTGTGGATCCGACATTAATCCTCTCATACCCACTAATTGGTGTACTTGAGACGCATTTCCTCTAGCTCCCGAAAAGGACATTATATGGACTGGATTAAAGGGGTCGGTCATCCTAAAATTAGGATTCATTTCTTGTCGAAAATATTCACTTGTAGCATACCATATCTCAATGGATTGGCGTAATTTTTCTACTGCATGTACATTCCCATAATGATGATGTTGTTCCAAAATCAAACTTTGTTGTTCAGCATCTTGGACTAGCCATCCTTTAGAAGGTATTGTTAAAAGGTCATCAATTCCTAATGAAATGGATGTATCCGTAGCTTGACGGAATCCCAGAGTCTTTACTTGATCCAGGATATGTGATGTATATGCCATTCCAAAGTGATCTATTAATCTGCTAATAAGTCGTTTAATGGCAGTTCCACCTATCACTTTATTGTGAAAGACTAGATTGGCCCGTTCTGCCATAAGTACCTCCATATTCCACTCAGTGGGATTCGGTTCAACAATGGGTTTGAGTCAATGATTGGAAAACTGCCTTTTCTTTATCTTGATTTGCGTAGAAATTGAAAAACTATGATTTTCGTTAAACCATGAAGACCTGAATTTACATCGGTATCATAAATTTTCTTATCTTAGATACCAACCATCTATATGATCTATATGATTAGATATCATATGATTAGATATCATATGAATAGGCCCGGCAAAAACCTTGTATAGCTTCTTCGATTTCTCGATAAAAAGAAATATGACCAACATTGGTTCGAATGTATATAGAACGAATTTCTTTTTTTGTACTTCTTACTACTAGATAATGCTCATAAATTTCATGATAGGTACCTAAAGATTCATAGTGAACTTCGATAGGAACTTCTCTTGACGAAATAATGCGTTGATCTAGTCGCCACCGGAGCCACAAAGGACTATCGAAGTTTATTCTTTTTTGTTGATAAGCTCCAATTGCATCATAGGAATTACAAAAAAAGGGTTCTTTTTTTTTCGTATACTTATAGTTATTATCTCGAATTCTTTCATTTTTAAGATTTCTAAAATTTCCGCAATTCCGTGGATTATACCTATTTGAATAAATA